AAAAACCTTACTTATAAGAACTTATTTTTTTTTGTTATAAGTGGATTTATGGGATTGGTTCATCAACGGTCTTGGGTCAGAATCCTTTTTTGTTTTGACTCTGCACCCCCGATTCCACTATTATTAGCGAACAATAATGGAAAAATTCCTTCATATTCATAGAGATAGGGGACATAATTCACATGGATATAGTAAGTCTCGCTTGGGCTGCTTTAATGGTAGTCTTTACATTTTCTCTTTCACTCGTAGTATGGGGGAGAAGTGGACTCTAGAGGTATTATTGATTCAGTTGAGGAATCAAACTGGATCGATTGTTTTATAGATCGTTCTGCGGGGAATAAGCTATTATATGAATAATACCTTTTCAATCAAAGGAATATTTCAACGATTCCCACGTTTGTATTTCCAAAGTAAAATAAAAGGGATACAGATGATAGGAAATTTATTCCAGCCAAATTCGAATTCTATTCTTCCTAAATTTTCTATTTCTATGAACCGATTTTTACCAGAATTTTATATGGACAATGAAGAACACCCTTTTTCTTATTTGTTTTAGTTCTTTCTCTCTTTACTGTTCAAAGAGAAAGGAGAAGTCGTTCTGTTATTAAATGGATACGCACTCTCTCTGGAAAAGAACAGAAACATGGTGGTTGTGCAGCGAGATATTACACATAAGAAGATCTTGTCTTGGGCGAGTCCCATATTGTCGACTTACCGCTTGTTTTATTATTAAAAAAAAATGAAATTAGATTTATGCTTTATCGACTCATTTGAAATCATAGTTCACAGGTTCAAAAAATTCGTTGGGTTTGACTTTTACTATAACTTCTTTTTGAAATCCGAAGAAGTTTTCATATAATTCGCTGAATTATCTATCAATGGCTCAATCAATTACTTCTTTGAAGTGCTAAAAAAAAGATTACTTGGTTTTCTTTTATATATGCTCGTACTGTTTTTCCTTCATTGATTTGATTCAGGATTCGTATTTGAAATAATATGAAATCTAGGAATTAGACCCATAAGAGTAAGAGTTTACTTTCGATTATTTCAAATAGAATTGGGGGCTATGTATATATATGTAATTGATATCTACATATAATATATGAAAATACATATTGTGGATTGATCTAGATTAAGACGTTATACAACTATAAATAACATTAATATATTAGTAAATATAATAGAATAATAGATAGACTGGGAGAAAGGTTTATATATAAACCTTTCTCCCAGCCTATCTATTAGAATACTAATACTTCTAATCCCAGTCCGCTCATTTAAGATACTAAATTGGAACCCTTTTCGTTTTCTTTCTTCAATTATTGATAAGGCCTAAGAAGTTCAGGTTCATTCAAATTAATTATTTTGGCTAACTGTTTTTACGTAAATGATAAGTAAAAAAGCAGTCGGAACTAGAATGAACAATGCAGTAGCAATAAATGCGAGAATATTTACTTCCATAATATCATCATTTCATTTTTTTTTTCGCAATAACTCGGGATTTAATCCCATAGAGATGATAAATCTTTTGCCTGTAATGTAAATTCAATGGGATGAATTACATCGCGATGATATTGAATCGGATCAATATCATGAATAACAATATCTGGGCTATCAAATTGATTCATCGTCGAGAATTGAATAGTATAACATAGGAAGATCTTTTATCCATACCGATTCAAAAATTTTATTCCTGATCCACTCAAGAATTCCTTTATTTATCCACTCTTTTTTTCTATAACCTATTTATTGCCTTCCTTGTACAATTATCAGATAAAGTATCATCTGATCGATTTTCCACTTCCATTGATTACAAACCCAAACAAACAATAAATAGAAGTGAAATGGAAAAAGGAATAGGGGTTATAAACTACGTTTTTTAATTTAAATGATCTAATTTGAGTTTTATTGGAAGACAAAGAAGTGTAATAAAGATAAGGCCGGGTATAAAAGATCTAACAGCCCATAAGATTCACTATTTTAGAGTTTGTTCTTTCTTCGACGGGACCCCTAAAAAAAGATTATTCATTACCTTGGTAAGAGTGGTGGGATCGTTGTTTGATCCTTTTTTTTTTACTATCCTCTTTCCTTGGATTAGTACTCGCACTCATTTATCAAAAGTTCAGTATGAAATTTGAAGGAGATCGATTCTTTCAAATTCAAATTAGTAATTTAAAAAACAAAAAATCAGAGCCAGAAAGGGAGATAGGTTAAATTTCAAAAGTATTCTATTAGGTTAACTATGTTAAATGCGTTTTTTGTTTTTGTATCGTACTCTATTCCATTACACGGATCAGGAGTAATCCAAAAAGCCAGACCCGGCACGGTTGGATACCTGAATATAACGGTACCAATAATTGTACTAATACACATATGTCTCTCTCCCACCAATCAGTATTAGTTAAACTAATAGAAATTCCCATATTTGTTTGATTAGAAATTCAAAAGAAAATTTAAATATATAAATATAGAAATTAAATAAGAATAAGCACCCCCCCTC